CCTTTGTTTTCGCTTATCTAATAAATCATTTAATGAAAGTAGATTATCTTTCCATTCATTTCACAACTATCATATCTCTTCCCGAACCAAACATGAATCTTTCGATTCATTTGGCTCTCACGCTCAATTGTTTCTTTTATCTTTTCTTTGATTGATGGGCATTCCCATATCTTTGAATGGAATGAGCCTATCCTCTATTTTCTGTTCGTATTCAAAGATATCGATAACATCAGAATCTTAGGAGGACTCTTCAGACCAGACAAAAAATAAAAAATTGTCAGCAAAGTTGTTTCTTTATTTGTTCTTTCATTTACAACTTATTAAAAAAAAAAGATTTTAAAGAAAAAATAATTCTATTAGAATTAGAATAGAAAGAAAATTGAATACTTCATTCTCATTATTATGAGAATGAGATTTCGATTTTTTTCATCCAAAAAATTCTCTTTTTTATACAAATACAATACATAGGTCGTCGATTCGGCAGTGGATAAAAAAGGGGGGAAGATACCCATCTTTCCAGTTAATGGTTCAAATAATTTTATCCATATGAGTGTTCTACATCGAATAAATTCCCAATTATTCCTTTTTTCTTTTTATCATTTTTCACCCTTTTTGGTACTCACGTAGCGGTAGAAAGAGTACCATGCTATGCTGTGCCTGGACTTCAAACAATTTATCTTTAACCATGTAAAAGACCTCAACATTATTGGTTGATAGAGAAGAGAATCAAAGTTCATTTACCAATTAGTCACGAAATGCTATGGTTCTTACATATGATTTCTGAATGAAATCTAATTCAGAAGTAATTCGTCGAGATTGTGCACGCTTTGTTCCTAGTTCTGCTATAAAAAAGAATACATAAATAGAAAGAAAGTGCAGCCGGGGAAATCCAACCTATTCTTGAAATAAACAACTCGCACACACTCCCTTTCCAAAAAAAATCAATACACCCAGCACTACGCTTAGATTTATTGGATTTGTTGCTAAAATATCGGTATTAAACTCGAAACTCCCAGCGGATGACCAGTGCCCCACGGAAACAAAAGAATCGGTTATATTTTTCATATGCTCTCCCCTTATAGATAGGACTAACAAAGAACAGAGTTCTTTTTGTATAACTCTGCTTATTCTTTCTTATTAATGGAATTTGAGAATTCTCAAATTTCTTAGTTATGGTTCCATTTTTATTCTACGATAAAATGAAACATTAAACAAAAGGATTTGCAAATAAAAGAGCTAATGCCACGACCAGTCCATAAATTGTTAAAGCTTCCATAAAAGCCAGACTAAGCAATAAAGTACCTCGTATTTTACCCTCTGCTTCTGGTTGTCTCGCAATACCTTCTACAGCTTGGCCCGCAGCAGTACCTTGACCAACCCCAGGTCCGATAGAAGCAAGCCCTACAGCCAATCCAGCAGCAATAACGGAAGCAGCAGAAATAAGTGGATTCATGGTAAGTTCCTCGCACCAAAAAAAGAAATGGTTAATGATACAACCAACCACTGAATTATTACTTAATCTACTTCTTTTTCTACTTCTACTTTTACTATTTACTTTACTACACTTATTTTCTATTTTTTGATCTTTATCACTAAAATCTATCGGGTCGAAGTAGCTAAAAACTCCAAAAGGAATTCATAATATTACTGAATTGTCAGAACTACTTCGATATACCATTTTTACTTTCTACCTTCTTTAAATAGATATGCATACGGTTTTAGTCATTGCGTTTCCTTGTTTATAAAAGAGTCTATTCTTTCTCTTTCATTAAATTCACAATCACAGACAAAATAGAAAAAGGGCTGATATGGGAATCCATCTAAATGCAATGGGCTAGAAAAAAAGAGATAGGGATAATTACTATTTAACTAGTAAATAACATATACTTTTATTCTTCCATAACGTAAATCACCTGCACTTTTTATTCTATTAAATCGTATTCTGGAACCATTCTTCGAAACATACACAAGGATTGATACTCATAGGCATTACATATATGTAGTAGGATCCCCAACCCTTCTTTCTCTTCCAAATTCTGCAATATCATCTATCTTTCTTCATATATACATACATGTAGCTATTTGAATTTTCTTATCCAACCAGTGGATTGATTATATTGAACCCCCGCATTGCTTGAATTGGAAGAATAAGCTTCAAAAAAGACTATAAAGTTAGTCAATGATGACCCTCCATGGATTCACCTATATAAGCCGCAGCCAAAGTTGCAAAAATAAGAGCTTGAATACCACTTGTAAATAATCCAAGAAACATGACAGGTATAGGAACTACTGAAGGCACTAAAGAAACAAGAACAACCACCACTAATTCATCAGCCAATATATTCCCGAAAAGTCGAAAACTAAGAGATAAAGGTTTTGTGAAATCTTCTAGAATATTAATTGGTAAAAGTATTGGAGTTGGTTGAATGTATTTACCAAAATATCCCAATCCTTTTTTGCTAAAACCCGCATAGAAATATGCCACTGACGTGGGTAAAGCTAAAGCAACAGTAGTATTTATATCATTCGTGGGCGCAGCTAACTCCCCATGAGGTAACTTTATTAATTTCCAAGGTAAAAGAGCACCTGACCAGTTAGAAACAAAAATAAATAGAAACATCGTTCCTATAAAAGGAACCCAAGGACCATACTCTTCTCCAATCTGAGTTTTGCTCAAGTCTTGAATAAATTCAAGGACATATTCGAAGAAATTCTGACCGTCGGTCGGAATGGTTTGTGGATTCCGAACAGCTAGGATGACTGAACCTAATAAGATAGCAATTACAACCCAAGAAGTGATAAGTACTTGGGCATGAATTTGTAAACCTCCTATTTGCCAATATAAATGTTGACCTACTTCTAAACCTGATATATCGTATAACCCTTTGAGTGTTTTAATGGAACATGGTATAACATTCATATTGTCCTCTAACAGAAATTGAACTTCAAAAAAGTAATTATTTTGATTCAACCATCTCTTTCTCAATTCATCTACGTTCATTCATGAATTTAAGTTATGAATCGTATATTTCGAATACCGAGAAATCACAAAAAAAAATACCAATCATTTTCTATTTTAAATATTATTCAATGTTCAAAACATAGTTCAAATTCCAAAAGATGTAAACCAAAATAGTAAAAATAAAAGAGAGTTTACCAAAAACAAACTAATCTTCTTCTTTCTTCTTCTTAATGATAAGATTAATGATAAGATAATCAACCATTTTTTATATAACTAGAATGGCCCCCACAAATTGCAGATACTAATTTGGTAAGAATCAATCGAATTGAAGCTATAGCATCATCGTTGGCCGGAATAGAAATATCTGCAAGATCTGGGTCACAATTTGTATCGATTAAACAAATCGTCGGAATACCCAAAATGACACATTCTCGAAGAACCGTATATTCTTCTTGCTGATCAACGATAATTACAATATCGGGCAATCCCGTCATATATTTGATCCCACCCAGATATGCTTGCAAAGTAGATAACTTTCTCTTCAACATTGCTGCATCTCCTTTGGGGATACTATTAAGTTTCCCCATCTTTTGTTCTGCTCTTAAGTCCCTGAACTTCTGAAGTCTTGTTTCTGTAGTAGACCAATTCGTTAACATACCACCAAGCCATTTTTTATTAACATAATGACATCGAGCCCTTATTGCTGCTGATGCTACTAAATCCGCTGCTTTCTTTTTGGTGCCAACGATTAAGAATTTTTTTCCCCTACTTGCTGCATCAAAAACTAAATCGCAGGCTTCTGATAAAAAACGAGCAGTTATAGTAAGATTTATAATATGAATACCTTTACGCTTTGCAGAGATGTAAGGAGCCATTCTAGGATTCCATTTATTAGTACCATGACCAAAATGAACTCCTGCTTCCATCATTTCTTCCAAATTGATGTTCCAATATCGTCTTCCCATTTTCCCACACTTTCTATTTTTCTTTTTTTTTTCAAAGAGATTTAGTACCCTGTGAAATAAATAATTGTTCCGACGGAACCTTCTACCAGGATTGACCATTTATCTACGACCCAAACCATTTCATTCTTTATTTTTTATTTCATTGATTACAAAATCCATAATCGGACCAGAGAGTTAAAGTAAAGAGAATGAATCTCTTGTTAGGAATTAGTAAATTACATTACGTAAATGATTGGTCTGATGTCTCATGGAAAGTGTTTGGGGCACAAGAAAAAAATAAATCTCTATGGTGTAACAAAATATCTCTCATTTCCAACTCGAATAGATTCTTCCTTTTGATTTTAAAATGAATGTTTTTGTCTTGCTTTGAACGATGTACTAATTTTTTGAATCCGGTACCAACCGGTATAATCCCCCCCAGAACAACGTTCTCTTTCAGGCCTTTCAACCAATCAATACGACCTCGTAGAGCAGCTTTTGCTAAAACTCGAGCAGTTTCTTGAAAACTCGCTTCGGATATGAAACTTTGAGTATTCAGAGATGACTTCGTTATTCCCAATAAGATTGCCCGATAACAGATCGCTTCGTCCAAAACACGCCCTGCTCGCTCTGCTCGCAACAATCCAATAAATTCCCCAGGTAAAAAAACATTAGACATTCCATCTTCTGAAACCAAAACTCTTGATGTTACTTGACGTACAATAATCTCTATATGTCTATTATGGATCTGTACCCCCTGGGATCGATAAACCTTTTGGATCTTATTAACCAAAGAGATACGACTTTGGGCTATGGTGAGTTCAGCTCCAATCAAGAATCCCCAGGGGACCCCAAGAATCCTTCGGATACGTTCGTCCCAACCTTCAACTCTTCTTTCGAGGTTCATCGATATTGAATCAATTGAACGAACTTCTAAGATTTGTTCCACTTTTGGAAGACCTTGCGTTATGTCACCAGATCTCGATTTTTCATATATAAATGTAATTAATGTATCTCCTTCATAAAAGGTTTCCCCATAATGGCCATGGACAGTTGCTCCTGGAGTTATCAAATAGGGCTTAGCTGATCTTATAACTAAAGAGTCAACATGAACAATGAAAATTTGACCAGATTTTTTTATGCGTGATCCATATTTAAATAGACATACATTTTCACAAAAAAATTGTCCAAGGCTAATTATTGTCCATGCCTCTTCACAAGAATCGTGATGGAGAAAACACCAATTCAAATGGAATGAATTCCAAATGATGTTACTGCATGGATCGGGATTATAAATACTACTATTTTCATCTAGGAAAAAGTATTGAAATGGAAGTACTTGAAGCACTTGGAAAGTCTGTTGAAATTTTTCAAGTAAAAAATATTTCTTTAAAAAGACTTGATTATAAGTTCTTAAATAGTAAGATGAACAAAAATTGACTATTTTAGGCACAATAGTACCTAAAGGACCCAACAAATCCCTAATTGGAGTCATGGGATCCGATTCTTTTATCGCATTATTATATCTTGAAGTATTGAAGGGGCCAATTCGAAAACAATTGGATGATGACAAAATTATGAAAGATTGGCATTCCTTATTTCGATTCAACAACGTACCAAGAGTTCCCTGATGTTGGGGAAATAATTGAATCTTCGCCTTGGAATCAAAAGGATTTATATGGGTATGATCTAATTCATTATTGGAAATAAATCCTGAACCTGCCGTATCATACCTTTTTTCGGTATACGAAATAGTGGATTTTACTAACTCAATTCGGATGAAATCACGAAGCAGATCATTTGCCCTTATTTCAACAAAAGAAGCATGAACCTCTTCTTCTATAGAACTCTTTTTTTCTTGGTCCCAAGTCAATACTAAACAAGCCCGAACTAATTGAATACTTGTGTGAGAAATTCCTCGAATTGACTTGCCATTTCCATAAAGTATATAATTGACAATTCGAAGTTGTATATTATCCTTTTCCTGCAAGAGATCCTGAGAGAAAAGTGTTGCTAAATTTATCCCATCAGCTATTTCATATGTGACTACGGGCCGAACCAAAACAAAATACTTTTTTTTAATAGGTGTAATCCGTTGGACATAGATCCAATTTTTCAATTTTTTTGATCCTTTAGAATTTTTTTTTTCTATTCCTGGTGGTATCAAAACGCCACTGTGCCTAGATATTTTATCCACCTCTCCAGAAAAATGAATATCTCCAGAAAAGATTTTCAGTTCCATACTTTTTTTTTTTCTCTCTACTCGTACTAATCCACCTACTCGACTTCTTGTATTTATATTTAAAGCAAGTCGTGTATCTACTCCAACGATACTATTGTTCCGGACCATTATGGGCGAAGATCCAGGTAAGATATGCACTTCCTCGGGAATGAAAAAAAATCGATCTACTTTCATTTGCATTTGGTATTTCGGACTAATTTCTTTTACTCCTCGATACTCAATCAAATCTTCTTTTTTTACGATTGAATCTACTTCGACAATCCCATATTTAGTAATTCCCGAACTGCTTCTTCTGTATTGCGGATCATCAAAATAAGCAAGAATACTATTTCTACGTAAAATACCATTTATAGGTATTTTAATCGAAATACCAAAACAGGGTATTAGTTTATTTTCTTGTTCTTGATCATATTGTAAGGGAATCACGAATCTATTTCTTCGCTTTTTCGCCAAGGAATTCTCTTTACGAATAGAAGTAGAAGGCTCTATGAGATTCCAAGAACCCTTGGATATGATTCGATAAGGTTTTGAATAGTCAAGAATTTCCCTATCTTTTTTACCAAAAGTATCCAACAATTTATGTCTTACTTGATCATTAGTCAGTGAAAGATCAAAGATATATCTTTCTTCGAGAGAAAAAGAATTAGCATTCATTTGATCTTGATCCTTGTGGAGTGAAAAAGACACTATATTGGATCTGCATAGACCTCCTGCTAATATCCATAAATGACTTGTTTTTGGTAATAGATGAACATTACTATATGGATATTCGGGCGCATGATAGCCGTCAGTACTCCAGTGCATTTCTCCTTCTGACTCAGAATAAATATGTTTTTGAACCCTCTCTTTAAAATGAAAAGTGGACGTTCCGGCACGAATCTCGGCAATCACTTGTTCTGATTCTACATATTGATCATTTTGAACTAAAATCAAACTTTTTGTTGGAATATTCACATTATGTAGAATATCTCGACTTTCAATAGTTACATACAAGTCTATAAAACATAGAAAAGCAGGATGCCCATGACGGGTACGTGTGGGATGAACCAAATCCTCATCAAATTTTATTTTTCCATTAGAGGGAGCTCGTACATGTTCGGCAGTACCACCTGTGAATACTCCGCCGGTATGAAAAGTTCTTAATGTTAGTTGAGTCCCCGGTTCCCCAATTGATTGACCCGCAATAATACCTACGGCTTCTCCCAACTCGACCAGGTCACCATGAGTAGGACTCCGGCCATAACATAATTGACAGATCCAAGATGTACTCCTGCAAGTAAAAGGGGTTCGAATATATATTGGGTGTGCTCGAAAGGTTATGAATTGATTAACAAGTCCAATTCCAATATCTT